GTATCAATGATCAGTACCGGTGAATAGTATAGAATGTAAGAAGGGACTCCATTCACTATATAAAAAAAAAAATAAAAAAAGCTATCACATTCCTACATTGTGGATAAATTTTATGGTTTCCGTTGGTGCAAATCTCAATTTAAGATGAGAAGAAATTCTCCATTGGTAGCAAATGGTTAGCCATTAAGCGGAGGAAATCTTTTTTTTATTTACTTTCTTATTTACTTATTTAATTTGAATTTTTTTTTTAATTATTTTAAATTTATTTAATTTAAATTTAATTAAATAAATTTAATTTACTTACTTTTTAATAAATATAAATAAAAATAAATATAAATAAATAAAAAAAAAAAAAGGCATAAAGATTAAGCTCCTACTCTGGCAAGAACGGACTAAGAGGGTCAGCTACCCAGCTAAGTTTCATAATTAAATACCGTTACTGTATAGGTAGATCTCATTGTGAAAGGCCTATTGCTGGATAATTCATGGGTAGGGCCAAAAAGGGTGAACTATACAAGTTACCAATAACGTTGATTAAATGAAGTAAAGGCTCCGGTGTATAGAGAAGACCTCACCGTTTAGGAAGGCACCATAGAAACGAAGGAATCCGCTATTTCTTTATCCATTTTTTTTTCTATTTTTGACACCTATAACACAATAGAATTTCTTTATTCCGCATTGAAATGCCTAAAAAAAATAAAAAAAAAAATCGCGGTCAGGAAGGTTATAGTAGCCAAAGCCCTTGGAATTTGTATTTTATACATTGGAAAAATACGTTTTGTTCTTAATAGATTAGGAAAGGGGAAAGGAATAACTGAAAGAAAAGAAAAAAATTCGTTATTCGGTGGAAGTTTCATCTATTCAATGACTAGAATTAGACGGGGATATATAGCTCGTAGACGTAGAACAAAAATTCGTTTATTTGCATCGAACTTTCGAGGGGCCCTTTCAAGACTTACTCGAACTATTATTCAACAGAAAATAAGAGCTTTGTTTTCGGCTCATCAGGATCGGGGCAGTCAAAAGAGCAATTTTCGTCGTTTGTGGATCACTCGGATAAACGCAGTAATTCGCGAATGGGGGGTATCCCATAGTTATAGTAGATTAATACACGATCTGTACAAGGGACGGTTGCTTCTTAATCGTAAAATACTTGCACAAATAGCTATATTAAATAGGGATTGTCTTTATACGATTTCCAATGAGATAATAAAAGAAGTGGGTTATAAAAAGTCCGTCGGAATAAATTAAACGGAGTTTCCCGAAGAATGAACTCCGGGAAGTTAGAGTAGAAATTACTGGGATAAATAAAATATGCTAAAATAGTCAAAACGAATGAACGCGCTAAGTAGAAAAAGCTTTCTCCAATTCTTTTTTTTTTTTTTCTTACGACCCGATAATCTAATCTGGATTCTCGGAAAAATACCAATCTACTTTTGAGTTCGGATTCTAATTATGATTCCATTAAAATTATGATTCCAAAGTAAGCCTAGTTATTTCTGGTTCTGGTTCTGGTTCTGTTTCTGGTTCTGGTTCTAAGACCAGTAGTTCTAGCGATCGACTCCTTTCTTTCAAATGGTTTCTCATTATTGAGAAAGGGTAACAAAGATAAAATACGAGCTTGTTTTATAGCAATAGTAATTAATCGTTGTTGTTTCAAGGTCAATCTATTCACTCGTCTAGATAATATTTTGCCTTGTTCACTAATAAATCGACTAATTAAACTCATATTTCTATAATCAATCCGATCTCCCGATTGAATCGGGGGCAAACGTCTACGAAAAGATCGCTTGGATTTAAGAAAGGGTCGTTTGGATTTATCCATAGTTTGTTTTAGTTTATTCCTTCTCTTTATCTCGAAAATCCTATTTCTTAATTCTCATTTTGAAAGTCACGGATATAGGATTTGTTTATTTTGTATTTAAATATGTTATATATAATGTTATTTTTTACCCTTCCTTGAAAGGGTAATATTAAGTTCGCCCTATTTCTTTATCTCCCCATGAATTGTATATTTGTAACAATGCGGACAGAATTTTCTCAATTCTAATCGATTAGGTGTATTGTGACGGTTCTTTTGAGTAACGTATCTGGAAATGCCCCTTGATACCCCATTAACCTCGTTTCGGACACAACTGGTACATTCCAAAATCACCGTTACTCGGACATCTTTACCCTTGGCCATGAGCCTCCTTTGGATTTTGGATTTATTCAACTCTTCTACAAAACGAAGAAGAAGAAAGGAAGGAAAACAAATAGAAATTACTAACTTGAAATCGAATTCTAAAAGAAAGATCGAAGTACATAGTAAATTAAAGTCATAGTAAATAAAATTAAAATAAAAAATAATAAGTAATACAAAGATTTATAAACTCTATTTCAAATCGAAGTACAGTATTTCATTTCTCGTTTAAATATCTTGTATAATACTTTGAAATATCTTGTATAATAATATCTTGTATAATACTCTTTCCTTAGACCCACATTTTATATTCTACTCCCCCATTACTCTATTATTTTTTATTAATATTCATTTTTTTATTGAACCCGAACCTCCCTATGTGTGAATCCACTCTTATTTTTTCCCTTTCCTCCCTTATTTTAAAAATGGAAAAAAGGGAAAAAAGAGAAAAGCGGAGAGGGGGTTAGTCACAGATATTTGATTCTATCTTTAACCTTCTTCATTCCTTCCCATCTCAATAACTAAAATGAAAAAAAGGGGAATGTCAACGCATCCGGAAAAAAACGATTAATCTCTATCAATAGACCTGCTAAAGCCCCGAACCATAGCGTACTTAGTACTGGTGCCACAGAGAGATATGTTTTTAAATCTCGCATCGAAAAACCTCCTTTTTTATTGTAATACATAAATCGGTAGTTAAGGACCACTTATAGTTGTACACGTAATCCATAAGATTCCTCTAATATTAATATATTCAATTTTGTACAATATATATTAAATTTTGTACAATGATCCAGTAAAAGTAAATAGGATTTTCTCTTTTCTTAAAACAGAAAAAAAGCATCTCCCCCTTACCGAGCATTTGCGAAAAATACTCATTTATTTTTGTATATGTATACAAGTCTTTTACTATGACTATTATTATATGTTAATATATGTTATGTTAATATATGTTAAATATTATATGTTAAATGAGACCAAAAAAAAAAAGACGAAATGGACAGAAAATTGTGTATATCAACGTAGGAAATAACGATGTGGAAAACAAGACAGGAATTCTCTACAATGACACTGTAGAGCAATGGAAGGGATGTGGCGCAGCTTGGTAGCGCGTTTGTTTTGGGTACAAAATGTCACGGGTTCAAATCCTGTCATCCCTACCTATTACTGCTCCTTTGAGCAGTAACGAGGGATCGTCTGAGATCGATTTTAATTGGGCATAGTATTTCAATAATACTATGCATCCAAAAAAAATGGGGTAATCCTTTTCTTTACAGTCTTATCTATTCATATAAGAAAGCGCTCTTAGTTCAGTTCGGTAGAACGTGGGTCTCCAAAACCCAATGTCGTAGGTTCAAATCCTACAGAGCGTGATTTTTTTATTCTTAGATCAAATTAGACTGAAAGGTATTCAGTAACTTTTGCACAGCAATAGGAATTTGACCTCCCGTGGATTAAATAAAAAAAAGAGGAGGTCGATAAAAAAAAGAGATATTAATCAAAGGTCCAACTGATCACCACGTCTGTATTGTAAGTATGCAGTTACGAATAATCCAGCCAAAGTAATAGGAATTAGACCTAAGACGATTCCAAATAGAAAAACTTCAATCATTTCAATTTGTTTGAAAGAAAAAAAAGAGGTAATATATATACCTAAATACTAACTGAATTGGCATGAATCTCAATGACCAAGAATTGCCAATTGAGGCTGTAAGTAACTATAGAATACATGGAATCTCACGGAAAGGTTTATTATTCAATTCAAATATAAATTTTAAATAAGTCGTATCTTGCTTAAACCAATAAATAGAGCGGAGGTTATAGTTAAAGCCGCTAGTAGAAAACCAAAAAAACTAGTTATCGTAAGCATAAAGGATCTAAATGAAATAAATTTTTTTCTACATATGCTTATAAAGCACTTACCTAAGTTTCCATTTTTTCAAAACAAAATAAGAGGATACGCAAAAATACCAATTGAAAGAAGAAGCTCAATTGAAAGTTTGTTATTCATCAGACGGTACTAACAAAGATAAAGTGGCAGATATATAAAATGAAATCGATTCATCATCTGTAATATCTATCCATCTTGCGATTTCAATCAACCGATTCATTGAGTAACTCTTAGCTAAACTAATAAAAGAATAAGTAATAAGAGCTGGGCCGTGTAACTTAATTTTTGAACATTTCGTCTATTTTTGAATTCTATCGAATCTATTGTCGATTTTCGAGCGAAGAGTAAGCTTCTAAAACTTTTTACTTTACTTTAAAATTAACTCATTAGAGTCAGCAATAGGTTCATTCGCGTAATATCTTGACTGAATGAGAAGAAAAAAGTTATTACATGATCACTCCAAAATTTTTTTTTTCTAAAAATAAGAATTTTTATTTATTATCGTTTATAGGTTGCACGTTTTATCTTTCCATATACCAAAACCTCGCTCACCCCTGTAGCTGGGCCTTTGGTTCTCGGTCGAATACAAGAATGCATCACAACTATTGATTCCAATTATTTTATTCTTTCCTCTCTTTCTTTGATAGAATCCGATCTACTACACTTATTTGTTACTGGACGATTCCCATTTTTCAAAATAAATAAAAAAAAAAAAGGATTACAACAAAAAATTGCTTCTACAGCTCTGAAGGGTAAATTTCTAGATCTCGCATCTGCGGGAATATGATAATCTCTTGCATTGGACGAATTTTCTATTGAATGGAGCAGCGTTTGACATCAATAAAGAAGATATAAAGCAAAAAGGGAATTATTTAGCACTCGCTTTCGATACTGATTAACGATACTGATTAAAATCAAATTTCGTTG